CACACGTACCCGTCATGGGCATCCTGCTTTTCTATGTTCTATAGACTTGTATGTAACTGTTGAGAGTCGAGATATTATACATAGTGTGAATATTCCACCAAAAAGTGTGATTTTAGTTCAAAATGATCAATATGTAGAATCTGAACAAGTGATTGCCGAGATTCGTGCCGGAACGTCTACTTTTCATTTTAAAGAGAGGGTTAGAAAACATATTTATTCTGAATCAGAGGGAGAAATGCACTGGAGTACTGATGTCTACCACGCACCTGAATATACATATAGTAATGTTCATCTATTACCAAAAACAAGTCATTTATGGATATTAGCGGGGGGTCCGTGCAGATCCAGTATAGTGTCTTTTTCGCTTCACAAGGATCAAGATCAAATGAATGTTCATTCTTTTTCTGTCGACGAAAGATATAGCTCTGACCTCTCAATTACTAAGGATCGAGTAAGACATAAATTGTTGGATCCTTCTGGTACTCGTAAAAAAGATAGGGAAATTCTTGATTATTCAAGACTTGATCGAATTATATCCTATGGTCATTGGAATTTAATATACCCTTCGATTCTCCAAGAGAATTCTGATTTCTTGGCGAAAAGACGAAGAAATAGATTTCTCATCCCATTACAATACGATCAAGAACGAGAGAAAGAATTAATACCCTCTTTTGGTATTTCGATTGAAATACCCATAAATGGTATTTTACGTAGAAATAGTATTCTTGCTTATTTTGATGATCCACGATACAGAAGAAAGAGTTCGGGAATTACTAAATATGGGACCGCGGAGGTGGATTCAATAGTAAAAAAAGAAGATTTGATTGAGTATCGAGGAGCAAAAGAATTTAGTCCGAAATACCAAATGAAAGTGGATCGGTTTTTTTTTATTCCCGAAGAGGTGCATATCTTACCCGGATCTTCGTCTATAATGGTCCGGAACAATAGTATCATTGGAGTAGATACACAACTCGCTTTAAATACAAATACAAGAAGCCGAGTAGGTGGATTAGTCCGAGTGGAGAGAAAAAAAAAAAGTATTGAACTCAAAATCTTTTCTGGAGATATGCATTTTCCCGGAGAGACAGATAAGATATCCAGACACAGTGGCATTTTGATACCACCAGGAACAGAAAAAAAAAATTCTAAGGAATCAAAAACAAAATCGAAAAATGGGATCTATGTCCAACGGATCACACCTATCAAAAAAAAGTATTTTGTTTTGGTTCGACCCGTAGTCACATATGAAATAGCTGATGGGATAAATTTAGCAAAACTTTTCCCTCAAGATCTCTTGCAGGAAAAAGAAAATGTCCAGCTTAGAGTTGTCAATTATATCCTTTATGGAAATGGAAAGTCAATTCGAGGAATTTATCACACAAGTATTCAATTAGTTCGGACTTGCTTAGTATTGAATTGGGACCAAGAAAAAAACGGTTCTATGGAAGAGGTTCATGCTTCCTTTGTTGAAGTAAGGGCAAATGATCTGATTCGTGATTTCATAAGAATTGAATTAGTCAAGTCTACTATTTCCTATACCGGAAAAAGGTATGATACGGCAGGTTCGGGATTGATTCCTGATAATGGATTAGATCGCACCAATATCAATCCTTTTTATTCCAAAGTGAAGATTCCATTAGTTACCCAGCATCAAGGAACTATTGGTACGTTGTTGAATCGAAATAAGGAAGGCCAATCTTTGAGAATTTTGTCATCATTCAATTGTTTTCGAGTTGGTCCATTCAACGGTTCGAAATATAACAATGTGGCAAAAGAATCGAATCCCATAACTCCAATTAGGGGTTTGTTGGGCCCCTTAGGTACAATAGTACCTAAAATAGTGAACTTTTATTCATCTTACCATTTAATAACTCATAATCAGATCTTGTTAAACAAATATTGGCTACTTGACAATTTTAAACAGACTTTCCAAGTACTTGAAGTACTTAAATACTGTTTAATAGATGAAAATAGGAGGATTTATAATCCCAGTCCATGCAATAACATCATTTTGAATCCATCCCATTTGAATTGGTGCTTTCTACATTACAATTATTGTGAAGAGACATCCACAATAATTAGCATTGGACAATTTATTTGTGAAAATATATGTCTATTTAAATATGGACCACACATAAAAAAATCTGGTCAAATTTTAATTGTTCATGTTGACTCTTTAATTATAAGATCAGCTAAGCCTTATTTGGCCACTCCAGGAGCGACTGTTCATGGACATTATGGAGAAACCCTTTCTGAAGGAGATACATTAGTTACATTTATATATGAAAAATCCCGATCTGGTGACATAACGCAAGGTCTTCCAAAAGTGGAACAAATCTTAGAAGTGCGCTCGATTGGTTCAATATCGATGAACCTTGAAAGGAGAGTTGAAGGTTGGAACGAGCGTATACCGAGAGTTCTTGGAATTCCTTGGGGATTCTTAATTGGAGCTGAGTTAACCATAGCCCAAAGTCGTATCTCTTTGGTTAATAAGATCCAAAAGGTTTATCGATCCCAGGGGGTACAGATCCATAATAGACATATAGAGATTATTGTACGGCAAGTAACATCAAAAGTGTTGGTTTCAGAAGATGGAATGTCTAATGTTTTTTTACCTGGAGAACTAATCGGATTGTTGCGAGCGGAACGAGCAGGGCGTGCTTTAGACGAAGCAATCTGTTATCGTGCAATTTTATTGGGAATAACGAGGGCATCTCTGAATACTCAAAGTTTCATATCCGAAGCAAGTTTTCAAGAAACTGCTAGAGTTTTGGCAAAAGCTGCTCTACGGGGTCGTATTGATTGGTTGAAGGGTCTGAAAGAAAATGTTGTTTTGGGGGGGATTATCCCTGTCGGTACTGGATTCCAAAAATTAGTGCACCGTTCAAGGCAAGACATTCATTTGGAAATCAAAAAGAAAAATCTATTCGAGTTGGAAATGAGAGATATTTTGTTACACCATAGAGAATTTTTTTGTTCTTGCGCCCCAAGCAATTTCTATGACACACCAGAAAAATCATTTAAGCGAATTCATAATTCTTAAGGAGATATTTTTCTTTTTACTTTAATTGATTGGGTACTAAAAAAAATGAAGAAATTCAGTTAAGTAATCAAAAAAATTCATGGTTTGGGCTGTGTATCAACGGTCAATCCCGGCAGAAGGTTCCGTAGGAACAATTATTTATTTGTTAAAAAAAAAAAGAAAGCGTGGGAAAGATGACAAGAAGATATTGGAACATCCATTTGGAAGAGATGATGGAAGCAGGAGTTCATTTTGGTCATGGTACTAAGAAATGGAATCCTAGAATGGCCCCTTACATCTCTGCAAAGCGTAAAGGTATTCATATTATAAATCTCACTAGAACTGCTCGTTTTTTATCGGAAGCCTGCGATTTAGTTTTTGATGCAGCAAGTCGAGGAAAAAACTTCTTAATTGTTGGTACCAAAAATAAAGCAGCGGATTTAGTAGCATCAGCTGCAATAAGGGCTCGATGTCATTATGTTAATAGAAAATGGCTCGGCGGTATGTTAACGAATTGGTCCACTACGGAAACGAGACTTCATAAGTTCAGAGACTTAAGAGCAGAACAAAAGATGGGGAAACTCAACCGTCTCTCTAAAAGAGATGCAGCAATGTTGAAGAGAAAATTATCTACTTTGCAAACATATCTGGGCGGGATCAAATATATGACTGAATTGCCCGATATTGTAATAATCGTTGATCAGCAAGAAGAATATACAGCTCTTCGAGAATGTGTCATTTTGGGAATTCCGACGATTTGTTTAATCGATACAAATTGTGACCCAGATCTCGCAGATATTTCGATTCCAGCCAACGATGACGCTATAGCTTCAATCCGATTGATTCTTAACAAATTGGTATCCGCAATTTGTGAGGGCCGTTCTAGCTATATAAGAAGTCGTTGATTATGTTATGATTAAGAATAATAATAATAAGACTTAGTTAATTATTTTGATTTATTGGATCGGTTACTATTCTTGTCTTTTATTTTTAAAAAGAGATAAAATGGGATATTGATATTATGTTATGTGATTTCTTGGTATCCTAACTATATGATTAATGATGAAAGTAGATGAGTCGAGAAAGAGATGGTTGAATCAAAATAATTCTTTTTTTCAGTTCGATTTCTGTCAGAGGACAATATGAATGTTATACCATGTTCCATTATCAAAGGGTTATACGATATATCAGGTGTAGAAGTAGGCCAACATTTATATTGGCAAATAGGAGGTTTACAAATTCATGCCCAAGTACTTATCACTTCTTGGGTCGTAATTGCTATCTTATTAGGTTCAGTCATCATATCCGTTCGGAATCCACAAACCATTCCGACCGACGGTCAGAATTTCTTCGAATATGTCCTTGAATTTATTCGAGACTTGAGCAAAACTCAGATTGGAGAAGAATATGGCCCTTGGGTTCCCTTTATTGGAACTATGTTCCTCTTTATTTTTGTTTCGAATTGGTCAGGTGCCCTTTTACCTTGGAAAATCATACAGTTACCTCATGGGGAGCTAGCCGCCCCCACAAATGATATAAATACTACTGTTGCTTTAGCTTTACTCACGTCAGTAGCCTATTTTTATGCGGGTCTTACCAAAAAAGGATTGGGTTATTTCGGAAAATACATTCAACCAACTCCAATACTTTTACCAATTAACATCCTAGAAGATTTCACAAAACCTTTATCTCTTAGTTTTCGACTTTTCGGGAATATATTAGCTGATGAATTAGTAGTTGTTGTTCTTGTTTCTTTAGTACCTTTAGTAGTTCCTATACCTGTCATGTTTCTTGGATTATTTACAAGCGGTATTCAAGCTCTTATTTTTGCAACTTTAGCCGCGGCTTATATAGGGGAATCCATGGAGGGTCATCATTGATTAGTTTTCGAAATAGTCTTTATTTTTAAGCTTATCCCAATTGAGGCAATGCATAGTTCAAGATTGGTTCTTAGTTGAGGAACATAATAGATATAAATACATATATATATATATTACGACTAGAGTTGTAGGAGGAAAGATAGACGATATTACGAAATGGCGGATGAGTTAGTGGGGGTCACCACTAGATATATGGAATGTTTACTAGATATATGGAATGTTTATAAGGCCAGCCACAGTCCCTGTATATTTTTCGAAGAATTCTTCTAGAATCCGATTCAATATAAAAAGAAAATGCAGGCGGTTTACGTTATGAAAGAAACAAATGTATATGTGACATTAGATATATACTAGTTATATAGGGGTTATCTCTATCTATATTTCTATATTAATTTCATTATTTTTTTTTATTTTATTCGAAGTTTTAGTTACTTCGACTCAATAGATTTTTGTGATCAAATAAGTAATAATTCATTGGTTGATTGTATCATTAACCATTTTTTTTTGGTGCGAGGAACCTATCATCATGAATCCACTGATTTCTGCCGCTTCCGTTATTGCTGCTGGATTGGCCGTAGGGCTTGCTTCTATTGGACCTGGAGTTGGTCAAGGTACTGCTGCAGGCCAAGCCGTAGAAGGTATTGCGAGACAACCAGAAGCAGAAGGAAAAATACGAGGTACTTTATTACTTAGTCTAGCTTTTATGGAAGCTTTAACAATTTATGGACTGGTCGTGGCATTAGCGCTTTTATTTGCGAATCCTTTTGTTTAATTTAATCCTAGAATGAAAATGTAAAAAAGTACGTTACCTACTTTTTTCTTATTTTATTAACTCGTTGCCATTTGCTTCTGTGAATTATATCAATACTTTATTCCTACAATTATGTATTTGTTGCTACAATACCTCGGGAAGGAGTGATTTGAGGATGAGGAATTTGTGGATTCACTCACTTTCTTCCTTCCCGTCCTTAGTTTAGTACGATGGAATTTTGATTTTTCTTTTAGGAAGTGTTTGAACAAAGGAGATATTTTTCAATTGATACGAGACCCAGGACCTAACTTAATAAGTATCTTATCGGATACTTCAAAAAAAAAAATAAGAAATTTTGTAATTCTCAATCTCAAATTCAATAAATAGATTTAATCTACTCCCATTAACATTAAAAAAAAACGGGAAATTAAGAAAAAGAAATCGATAAAAAAAAGGGCGAGTCAAGTGATACAAAAAGAACTCTGTTCTTTCTTAGTCCTATCTATAAGAGGAGAGCATATGAAAAATGTAACCGATTCTTTCGTTTCCTTAGGCCACTGGCCATCCGCCGGGAGTTTCGGGTTTAATACCGATATTTTAGCAACAAATCCAATAAATCTAAGTGTAGTGCTTGGTGTATTGATTTTTTTTGGAAAGGGAGTGTGTGCGAGTTGTATATTTCACGAATAGGTTGGATCTAACCGACTGCACTTTATTTATGTTATTCTATATTTTTATAGGATAAATAGGAAAAAAGTGCATAATCTCGACGAATTCCTTCTGAGTAAATTCATAAATCATATGTAAGAACCATAGCATTTCGTTATTCATTGGTAAGTTAACTTTGATTCTCTATCAACCAACCAATAATGTGAGACCATTAACATGGTTAAAGCTAAACTGTTTGAAGTCCGGGCACAACATGGTACTCTTTCTACCACTACGTTAATAACGAAATGGTTTAAAAAAGAATAGTTGATAATTTTTCCGATATAGAACACTCATATCGATAAAATGATTTGAACCATTTACTAGAATAAAGAAAGGGCGCCTTGCCCTTTATTATATTATCCAATGCCGAATCGGCAACCTATGTTATGTATAAAAAGGGGGAATTTTTGGATTTGAATAAAAAAGGAAATCAAAAGAAAATTGCAATTTTCTATATTTCTATAATATAGAAATATCTATTTTCAATGAAATAAAGAACAAATAAAGAAACAACTTTGCTGACAATTATAGATTTTTTGTCTGGTCGGAAGAGTCCTCCTAATATTCTGTTCTTGTATCGGTTTTGATATGTTTGAATACAAACAGAAATAGAGAGGATAGGCTCATTATATTAAAAAAAGATACGGGAATGTCCATAAAATAAAAAATTGAGCGTGAGAGCCAAATGAATCGAAAGATTCATGTTTGGTTCGGGAAGAGATCATGGAAGTTGTGAAATTAATGGTAAGATAATCTACTTTCATTAAATGATTTATTAGATAATCGAAAACAGAGGATTTTGAGTACTATTCGAAATTCGGAAGAATTACGTAGAGGGGCCATTGAACAGCTCGAAAGAGCCCGGGCTCGTTTACGGAAAGTAGAAATGGAAGCAGATGAGTATCGAATGAACGGATACTCTGAGATAGAACGAGAAAAAGCCAATTTGATTAATGCTACTTCTTCTAGTTTGGAACAATTAGAAAATTACAAAAATGAAACCCTTCATTTTGAACAACAAAGAGCAATTAATCAGGTCCGACAACAAGTTTTCCAACAAGCCTTACAGGGAGCTCTAGGAACTCTGAATAGTTGTTTAAATAGCGAGTTACATTTCCGTACCATCAGTGCTAATA